ATAAGAATTATAAGTATATGCAAGAACCGTTTTTTTGTAATTCCTATGATGCAATTGGAGCTTATCGTCAGAAAAGAATAAATTTAGATAGTCCTTTGTGGCTCCGGTGGCGACTAGATCAACGTATTATTGCTTCAAAAGAAGCTCCCGTCGAAGTTCACTATGAATCCTTGGGCACCTATCATGAGATTTATGGACACTATCTAATAATAAGAAATATACAAAAAAAAATTCTTTTTATCTACATTCGAACTACTGTTGGTCATATTTATCTTTATCGAGAAATTGAAGAAGCTATACAAGGATTTTGTCGAGCCTGTTCATATGGTATTTAAAAATACTGTACTTAAGTAATTCTATGATATCTGCGGAATTCGAGTCTTTCGGGTTCAACTAGAATCACAATTTCTAAATTTTTCGGTGAATTACGATTCAGAAAAGGAAGTTTTATAATCACTAACTCAAACCCATTCATTGTCTAATTCTACTTAGGGGAATAGGGAGGTACTTATGGCAGAACGGGCCAATTTGGTCTTTCACAATAAATCGATAGATGGAACTTCCATGAAACGACTTATTAGCCGATTAATAGATCACTTTGGAATGGCATATACAGCACACATCCTGGATCAAGTAAAAACGCTGGGTTTCCAGCAAGCCACTGCTACATCCATTTCATTAGGAATTGATGATCTTTTAACAATACCTTCTAAAAGATGGCTAGTTCAAGATGCTGAACAGCAAAGTTTGATTTTAGAAAAACACCATCATTATGGGAATGTTCATGCAGTAGAAAAATTACGCCAATCCATTGAGATATGGTATTCTACAAGTGACTATTTGCGCCAAGAAATGAATGCTAATTTTAGGATGACTGACCCTTATAATCCAGTCCATATAATGTCTTTTTCGGGAGCTCGAGGAAATGTGTCTCAAGTACATCAATTAGTAGGTATGAGAGGATTAATGTCAGATCCACAAGGACAAATGATTGATTTACCTATTCAAAGCAATTTACGCGAAGGACTCTCTTTAACCGAATATCTAATTTCTTGCTACGGAGCCCGGAAAGGGGTTGTGGATACAGCTGTACGAACATCAGATGCGGGATATCTTACGCGCAGGCTTGTGGAAGTAGTTCAACATATTGTTGTACGTCGAACAGATTGTGGCACCATTCGGGGTATTTCTGTAAGTCCTCAAAACGGTAGGATGCCGGAAAGAATTTTTACCCAAATATTAATCGGTCGCGTATTAGCAGACGATATATATCTGGGTTCGCGGTGCATTGCGACACGAAATCAAGATATCGGGGTTGGTCTTCTAAATCGATTCATAACCTTTCGAACCCAACCAATAGCCATCCGAACCCCTTTTACTTGTAGGAGTACGTCTTGGATCTGTCGATTATGTTATGGCCGAAGTCCTACTCACGGCGACCTGGTCGAATTGGGAGAAGCTGTCGGTATTATTGCAGGTCAATCCATTGGGGAGCCTGGTACTCAACTAACATTAAGAACTTTTCATACGGGTGGAGTATTCACAGGGGGTACTGCAGAACATGTACGAGCCCCTTATAATGGGAAAATTAAATTTAATGAGGAGTTGGTTCATCCCACACGTACGCGTCATGGGCACCCTGCCTTTCGATGTTATATAAACTTGTATGTCACTATTGAGGGCGAAGATATTCGACATAATGTGAATATTCCGCCAAAAAGTTTTATTTTAGTTCAAAATGATCAATATGTTGAATCCGAACAGGTGATTGCTGAAATTCGCGCGGGGGCATCGACTCTGAATTTTAAGGAAAAAGTGCGCAAACATTTTTATTCTGATTCAGAAGGAGAAATACACTGGAGTACCGATGTGTATCATGCACCCGAATTTACATATGGTAATGTTCATCTCTTACCAAAAGCAAGTCGTTTATGGATATTATCAGGAAGGCCATACAAATCCAGTGTAGTCTCCTTTTCACTTCACAAGGATCAAGATCAAACGACCACTCAATTTCTTTCTTTGGAACAAATCGATATTTCTAACTCCTCAATAACTACTGATCCATTAATGGATTCTTCTATTAAAAAATCGAGATCGAATAAAAAAGAACATAGGATTCCGAATTATTCAGAACTTAATCGAATGGGTTATTGTAATCACATATATCCTGCAAAAAACTCCGATTTATTGTCAAAGAGGCGTAAAAATAGATTCATTATTCCATTTCAATTTCAATCGAGTCAAGAACGAGAAAAAGAATTAATGTCTCTTTTCAACGGTATCTCGGTTGAAATACCTATAAATGGTATTTTTCATAGAAATAGTCTTTTTGCTTATTTGAATGATCCTCGATACCGAACAAAGAGTTCGGGAATTACTAAATATGAGACTATAGAGATGCATTCTATTGTTAAAAAAGAATATTTTATTGAGTCTCGAGGAGTCAAAGAATTTCGACCAAAATACCAAATGAAAGTAGATCGCTTTTTTTTCATTTCCGAGGAAGTACATATCTTCCCCGCAGCTTCTTCGATAATGGTACGGAACAATAGTATCATTGGAGTAGAGACACAAATTACTTTAAATACAAGAAGCCGAGTCGGCGGGGTCGTTCGGGTGGAGAGAAAAAAAAAAAAGATTGAACTTAAAATTTTTTCTGGAGATATCTATTTTCCTGGGGAGACAGATAAGATATCTCGACACAGCAGCATCTTGATACCACCAGGAAAGACAAATTACAAGGAATCCAAAAATGTGAAAAATTGGCTATATACCCAATGGATCACCCTTACTAAGAAATTTTTTTTTGTTTTGGTTCGACCCGTAGTCACATATGAAATAACGGACGGTATCAATTTAGCAACACTTTTTCCTCAAGATCTTTTGAAAGAAAGGGATAATGTGCAACTTCGAGTTTTCAATTATATCCTTTATGGAAATGGCAAAGTCACTCGTAGAATTTCTGACACAAGTATTCAATTAGTACGTACTTGTTTAGTATTGAATTGGAACCAAGACAAAAAAAGTTCGTTTATCGAAGAGGCCCGCACTTCTTTTGTTCAAGTAAAGACAAAGGGTATGCTTCGATATTTCCTAAGGATCGATTTAGTCAAATCGGCCGTTTCGTATATCGGGAAAAGGAATGATCCCCCCCCTTTTTCTGATGATGGCTCAGAATATACCACTATGAATCCGTTTTTTTCTATTTACTCCAATATAAAACTTCAACAATCATTTAACCAAAATCAAGGAACTGTTCGTACGTTGTTTGGTAAAAATAAGGACTATCAGTCTTTTATAATTTTGTCAGCATCCAATTGTTTTGGAATAGGGCCATTCACATTCAACGGTGTAAAATATCACAAAGAATCCATTAAAAAAGATCGCCCAATTTCATTTAAGAATTCATTCGGTTCTTTAGGAACAGTTCTTCAGTTTGCGAATTTTTGTTTATTGTACCAGTTAATAACTCAAAATCAGATTTTGGTAAATAATTATTTACAACTTGACAATTTAAAACAAACCTTTCAAGTCCTTAAATATCAATATTATTTAATGGATGAAAATGGAAGAATTTATAATCCGGATTTTTGTAGTAACATCGTTTTGAATCCATTCAAATTGCATTGGTATCTTCTTTATTACAATTTTTGTGACGAGACATTTACAAAAATGTGTCTTGGACAATTTCTTTGTGAAAATGTATGTATAACCAAAAATGGACTGCACTTAAAATCGGGTCAAGTTTTAATTGTTCAGTTTGATTCTTTAGTAGTAAGATCGGCTAAGCCTTGTTTGGCTACTCCAGGAGCAACAGTTCATGGTGATTATGGGGAAATCTTTTATGAAGGGGATACTTTAGTTACATTTATATATGAAAAATCGAGGTCTGGTGATATAACGCAAGGTCTCCCAAAAGTGGAACAAGTTTTAGAGGTTCGTTCGGTTGATTCAATATCAATAAATCTAGAAAAACGGATTAATGATTGGAACGAATGTATAAAAAAAAGTCTTGGAATTCCCTGGGGATTCTTGATTGGGGCTGAGCTAACTATAGCTCAAAGTCGTATCTCTTTAGTTAATAAGATCCAAAAGGTTTATCGATCCCAGGGGGTGCAGATCCATGATAGGCATATCGAAATTATTGTACGGCAAATAACATCCAAAGTTTTGGTTTCAGAGGATGGAATGTCTAATGTTTTTTTGCCCGGAGAACTTATTGGATTGTTTCGAGCAGAACGGACGGGACGCGCTTTGGAAGAAGCGATCTGTTACCGAATTATCTTATTGGGAATAACGAGAGCCTCTCTGAATACTCAAAGTTTTATATCCGAAGCAAGTTTTCAAGAAACGGCTCGAGTTTTAGCAAAAGCTGCTCTCCGAGGCCGCATTGATTGGTTGAAAGGACTCAAAGAAAACGTTGTTCTGGGGGGAATTATACCCGTTGGTACTGGATTCAAGGGATTCGTACACCGGTCAAATCAACATAAGAGCATTGGCATTCTCTTGAAAAAAAAAAGAATCGATTTGAGGGGAAAATAAGAGAGATTTTGTTTTACCACAGAGAATTGTTGGATTCTTTTTTTTTTTCTAAGAATTTAGGTGATAGATCAAAACAACGATGATTTTGGGGATTTAACAGAAGAGATTAATTCTTTTTATTTATTTTTGTTATTTAATTCATTTAGCATTTAGTAAATTAGTAATGTAATAAAATACGGAAACTAAAAAAAAATAACGAATAGAAAGGAATTTCTGGTTTGGGTTATGTATCAATGGCCAATCTACGTTAAAAAAGAAGGTTCCGTTGGAACAATTATTTATTTCAGGATACCTCATCTCTTTATTTAAAAAAGAGTGAAAGTGTGTGGAGAAATGACAAGAAGATATTGGAACATAAATTTGGAAGAGATGATGGAAGCGGGAGTTCATTTTGGTCACGGTACTCGAAAATGGAATCCTCGAATGTCACCTTATATCTCGGCAAAATGTAAAGGTATTCATATTTTAAATCTGACCAGAACTGCTCGTTTTTTATCAGAGGCTTGTGATTTAGTTTTTGATGCAGCAAGTAGAGGAAAACAATTTTTAATTGTTGGTACAAAAAAGAAAGTAGCTGATTCAGTAGCATGGGCTGCAATAAGGGCTCGATGTCATTATGTTAATAAAAAGTGGCTTGGAGGTATGTTAACGAATTGGTCCACTACAGAAACAAGACTTCATAAATTTAGGGACTTACGAATGGAACAAAAGGCGGGGGGACTCGACCGTCTCCCGAAGAGAGATGCCGCGGTGATGAAGAGACAATTATCTCACTTGCAAACATATCTGGGTGGGATTAAATATATGACAGAGTTACCTGATATTGTAATCATCGTTGATCAACAAGAAGAATATACAGCCCTTCGAGAATGTATTACTTTGGGAATTCCAACGATTTGTTTAATCGATACAAATTGTGACCCGGATCTCGCCGATATTTCTATTCCGGCAAACGATGATGCTATATCTTCAATTCGATTAATTCTTACCAAGTTAGTTTTTGCAATTTGTGACGGTCGTTCTAGCTATGTAAGAAATCTTTGATTTTCTTATGAACTCAACAATTCAATTCCTATAATTTATAATAGAATTCGAATTTGGTTACTATTCCTGACTATCAAAAACTATAATAATAATAAAGGGAAAGGCTTGGGGCTATTATGTGATTAATCGGTATCCTAAAAAAAAGTAGACAAGTTGAGAAAGAGATAATTGAATCAAAATAATTTTTTTAAGTTATATTTCTGGTAGAGGATAATATGAATATTCTATCATATTCAATCAACACCCTAAAGAAGGGTTTATATGATATGTCTGGTGTGGAAGTAGGTCAACATTTTTATTGGCAACTAGGGGATTTCCAAATCCATGGTCAGGTACTTATAACTTCTTGGGTTGTAATTGCTATCTTACTAGGCTCAGCTGCGATAGCTGTTCGTAATCCACAAACCATTCCAACAAGTGGTCAGAATTTCTTTGAATATGTCCTTGAATTCATTCGAGACGTGAGCAAAACTCAAATTGGAGACGAATATCGGCCTTGGGTTCCCTTTATTGGAACTCTGTTTCTGTTTATTTTTGTTTCTAATTGGTCCGGGGCCCTTTTCCCTTGGAAAATCATACAGTTACCTCACGGGGAGTTAGCCGCACCCACGAATGATATAAATACTACTGTTGCTTTAGCTTTACTCACGTCAGTAGCCTATTTTTATGCGGGTCTTACAAAAAAAGGATTGGGTTATTTTGGTAAATACATTCAACCAACTCCAATTCTTTTACCGATTAATGTCTTAGAAGATTTCACAAAACCTCTATCACTTAGTTTTCGACTTTTTGGAAATATATTAGCTGATGAATTAGTAGTTGTTGTTCTTGTTTCTTTAGTACCTTTAGTGGTTCCTATACCTGTCATGTTTCTCGGATTATTTACAAGTGGGATTCAGGCTCTTATTTTTGCAACTTTAGCCGCAGCTTATATAGGCGAATCCATGGAGGGTCATCATTGATTAGTCTTAGGAAGAGTCTTTTAGTTTAGATCCAATGTTGCTCAAGAGACTCTATTACCATTAGATTCTATTAAGATAGAATCTAATGGTAATAGAAAAAAAGATACTAGAGTCGAGATGTATAAAAAAAGGGGTTGGTTAGTCGACAGTGGTTACGCTAGATATGTGGAATCTAATACTTATACGTTCATTTTTTTTTTTTTCGAGTAGATGTTTCGCAGAATGATTAGAAAAGACTATTTCATTTTCGAGACAATAGGCAGTTTACGTTATGTAAGAAACATACGTATATTTTATATTAGATATTGACAAGTTATATATGAACGACTTTTGCATTTGCACTAAAATGATGAAGTCTTTCTAATGATTCAAAAATTTTAATAATATAGATTATTTCTACTGGATGGATATTACAATGGAATAATTAAGTCCTAATTCATTGGTTGATTGTATCATTAACCATTTATTTTTTTTTTTTTGAGGAACTTATCTATCATGAATCCACTGATTTCTGCCGCTTCTGTTATTGCTGCTGGCTTGGCTGTAGGGCTTGCTTCTATTGGACCTGGAGTTGGTCAAGGTACTGCTGCAGGCCAAGCTGTAGAAGGTATTGCGAGACAGCCCGAGGCAGAGGGAAAAATACGAGGTACTTTATTACTTAGTTTAGCTTTTATGGAAGCTTTAACAATTTATGGATTGGTTGTCGCATTAGCCCTTTTATTTGCAAATCCTTTTGTTTAATCCAATAAAATTGGACGTGCAGATTGTTTTTTCACATTATATGAAAATAAAATTTCGCCCCTACACAATTACTTAGACTTATTTATTCCGAAAATAACCCAGGGGAAGGAAGGAAGAAAACGAGTGGGCAACACTAATTCTTCATCTTCAAATAAGTCCTTCCCCTTCCTTAGTCGAAAGAAAAGCAGAAGTGCTCTAACAAAAGAGC